TCCATTTTTTTTTTCATTTAGATTATCTATTCATTAGAGATACCCTATCATAACATAATATGAAAACGACGATAGGTATCTACACAAATTTGACGGTCATTTGTATGGTACATATTTTCGTATCTTTCTGGATGAAAATAGGTAGTCTAATATATTTTTATTTTTGTGGTACTCTTGTCATGTATATGAGTATCACCACCTCCAGCCAAGCCATACCATGATTTATACAATCTCCAGCTTCCTATAAAGGAAAAACACTAATTCATTCTACATGTTCATTCTACATGTGTTCGACAGAGGGATATCTCAATAACCAAAATCACTCTAGATTACCTACTGCCTACATAAAGTTGACCTCATAGCGGAGGCTTTTGTGGAAAGTTTTAGAGGTGTGTAAGCATCGGCCAGGTATTACCCTATAGAGTCAATTAATAGATTAACTAGTTTTACAAGTGAACTAGACAACTACGGTGGATTAATAACATAAAACTATGAAATAATGGATGTTTAGTCTCTACTTGATGTGGTCGGATTGAGAAAGCAAGAAGATAAGGTGTGTAGCCAGTATAACCATGGGCGTCCGATCTGATATCTCACTTCACGCTTCCAAGCAAGCCCCCTCCGCCCAATATCAAGCAAACGTCATGTCCAAGCCGAAAGACCTCCCTAAAGTAGGTCTCGGTCGTTCCCACTGGTAACCCTAACACAGCGCCATCTCATGGAAAACAACCAGCTCCTTTTTCAGAATCCAAGCTTCCCCTTCCTTCGCTCCCCCCATTTCTTTTACTGGTTTATGGAAAAAGGAAACCACAAATGCAGGTTATTTTTATATAATAATCTCCGTTGACAATAATGTTCTTGATTTGAATTTGTGGTACTTGTTGGCAATTAAACGATGTTTCTTACATCTGAGGTATCCTAAATGCGGGCTAGATATGCTGACCGATTTCTGGTCTGTCTCATGATCACTATTCAGAGGAAGGAGAGAAAAATGCAAATTTTTCTCATAATGTCACGAACAAGGAAAAGGTTATTGCAAAATTATAGCTCAGGAAAGAGCACGTAACTAAAAACCTCTCCTTATCCAGAAAGCGTAAGGGCTTTGACTTAATTAAGTCCATACTAAGTGTGGAAGGTGAGTGTCGAGCTGGCCGGATCTGTAAGACGTCATCCTGGAGAGGTGCGAGGAGGTTTATTTCTTTTTAGGAGGAGAGAGAGAGAAAAAGGGCCTGTAGAGAGGAATAGTGTAGGGGGAGTAGAGTAGTGGGTGCACTGGCTTGGGGTAGGAAAGGACGTTAGGCTAGTGCCAGTGGGGTACGTAAACGAGGACAGATCGCATGATTTTGTACTGGTCAGTTTTGAGCTGTCGAGTGACGATTTCTCTATCTCTTAAGAAAGGGGAGGGAGTACTCTCTGACGGATTCGCTCTATTATTGCTCCCTATTCTTGAAGGAGTGATCGGGATTAAGCCGCGTGGCGATACCCGCGAAAAAGAAAGTCCTATTCGCTGTTTGGGGTGGGCCTTTCGTACTCAAATCCGTACGGGGAAAGGGCAATTATTCAGCAAAATCTAGTGGATGGGGTTCCATATTCACGAAAAGCCAGGTTTGAACCATGTTACGGAATCAAGACAAGAATTATTACTAATAATAAGACTAATAATAAGAAAGGCCTTAAGCATAATACATAATATAAGGGCCTCCAACGCCTATAAATAGAAGCTTCTTTCTCTATTTGGCAAACCAAAGGGAGATGGATCCAGCTACCGTATCAAGACTTTATCAAATAGATCAAGCAATCCAACGCGTGGCGAACGCCAAGCTCCAGCAGGAGCAACTTCTGGGTCTCTTCTGGGAGCACATGCCTCCCATAGATCCTGAAGAAATTGCGAAAAGGATGCTAGCAATTCGGGATAGCATTCGTGAGCTTGATGAAAGGAAGAGGGAGCTGCTTGAAGAAAGGGACGCGCTCATTGTGCAGGGGGCCCAGAACAACCGTAGGGGAAATCAAAACTAGAAGATCTCTAAGATTTAAATAAGTAGTCTTGCAAGGCTTTCTTTGTTATTTTTCATGTTGTTCTACGTCTTTAATATGTTTTTATTTTAGTTAACTTTCTAATGTAGTCTTTAGTTGTTTGGCTCCTTTGTTTATGCGTGCACAAGTGGGCGTACTTCCCATGTATGTAACGGCTATTAATTAATTAATTATTAATGAATAAAAAGTTATCGTCTGCTTGGGCTTCCATGCCTCGCCAACTTTTAAGAAAAATTCCCTTTTCTTTATCAAGCTATCGATTGAACTCTTTGCTAGAAGCTCTCTTTCTAGTCAAGTGAGTGGATTAATCACGTAATAATAATCTTAGCATACCAAGGGGCTGGCCTGAGCTACTTAATCGATCCAGGCGAGAACCGAGCTAATCTTTAAAGCTCGCGAAGCTTCGCTTCCCTCCCCTTCCCTTATTAAGTTCCCTTATTAAGTATAAATATTAAGTGGAAAATAGTAGTCGGCATTCTATAAGTGACTTGCAGAGTCTACGAAGCTTTGCTTCTTGTAGTCGACCCGTAATGCCTTCCTTCATTTGCTTGCCCCCTTCCAGCTCAGAATGCCCAATACTTATTATTATCTATTATTAGAAGCTAACTGCCAGAAGCGCACCCGAAGGGTGTCGCTTCCAGCGCAGGAGGCCAAGCATTCTTCCGGACGTCCCGACCCGTGAGCCCTGTTCACCTTAGGTACTTCAGTAGTACGACAAGTTGTTCTACTTTTACTATTATTACCACTTATATTACTACTTATTACAACTATTATTAGTACTATTTTTTTACTACTTATTACAACTAGTATTAGTAACTATTAGTAACTTATTACAACTAGTATTAGTACTATTATTAGTATTATACTTATATACTTACTATTTATATTTAGTATATAAATATAATATAATTAAAGATAATAAAAAAATATAATTATAAAAAAAAAATTAATTTAATATATTATTAATAGCTGTAGAATATTAAGTAGCTAATATTAAGTAGCTGTAGAACAGAATGCCGTTCGCCTTTACTTTATGACCTTTACTTTATGAGTAGTACTTAAGTAGCTAACTTCCCAAAGGTGAACAGCCCCCTGTTCTTTATATTCTAGTTGTAAGGGGCTTCCTCAGAAAAAAAGGAAGGAGGCATTCGAAAGGCCGACCACTATATCATAATCATAAGGCATTGTGGTGTAAAACCGACGACTACACGGCTCTATACACTAAGTCATGAGCGATATCGAAGCCAAGCCGCCGTCTATAGGCGAACGGACGAAAGCCCGACGAAAGCCTATGCTACAGTAAAAAGTACGTTAAGGTTACAAAGTAACACCCGTATACAAATACAAAGGGAAAGGCGTAAGTACGGACTAAGGTCAGCTGTGGATATAGACTAGGCGAAGTCTTAAACTATGGACCGAGACTACACTAAGGAACAAGGAAGCTTGACTCAGCAAAGAAGTCAAGGAACGAAGCTGCTTCTCTAATAGCCCCCGGAGGGGCAAAAGCTTTTTGAAAAGGGCTTGTAAATTCATTTTTTTATATTAAGAGAGAGGGACTTCAAGTTCTTAGGAAGAGCCGTACGAGGCAGCTCACGTACGGTTCTCGGGAGCCGAGCCAGCACAGGGGCTTAGGTCAACACTTATATAATAGCCAGTCATCAATTGGAAACGGGCAAGATGGTGATAAATTGCGATTGGCCTAAACCTTCGACTAGCCACTTTTATTGCGACCTGCCCATACATATGTTCACACAGCGAAGAAACGCCGAATGGAAGGAAGGGGGCAGTCCGCTAGCTGTTTCTTGGCCGCGCCCCCCTGCTTATAGATACGAGATACTTGTGATCTAAATTTTAAATTTTAAAATAGGGAATTGCGTACCATTAGCCGATATACGTATAGGAACATGGGTACATGATATTGAATGTCATCCAGCTGGAGCCGCAAGAACTTTTACTAAAATAATGAAGTGAAAGGAATTACTCCCTTCTTAGGAATCAGTAAATCCTATAAATGATTGTTATGATGTATCGTGTAAATTCTGTCAAAGGGACGAATCAACAAATTTTCTCTGGTGAAACAAAATATCTCTCATTTTCGCCTCGAATAGATTCTTTTTTCTTGTTTTCAAAGGAATCTTATTATGTTGTTTTGAAGGGTGCACTAATCCTTTGAACCCGGTCCCGACAGGTATCATCCCCCCCAAAACAACGTTCTCTTTCAGACCTTTCAACCAATCGATACGCCCCCGGAGAGCTGCCTTTGCTAAAACTCGAGCAGTTTCTTGAAAACTTGCTTCAGATATGAAACTTTGGGTATTGAGAGATGCTCTTGTTATTCCCAATAAGATGGCTCGGTAACAGATCGCTTCTTCCAAAGCGCGTCCCGTTCGTTCTGCTCGTAACAATCCGATTAGTTCTCCGGGTGAAAAAACATTAGGCATTCTGTCTTCTGAAACCAATACTTTTGATGTTATTTGCCGTACAATAATTTCTATATGCCTATTATGAATCCGCACCCCCTGGGATCGATAAATCTTTTGGATCTTATTGACCAAAGAGATACGACTTTGCACTATAGTTAGCTCAGCACTAATGAAGAATCCCCAAGGAATTCCAAGAATTCTTGTTATACATTCGTTCCAACCCTCAATCCTCTTTTCTAGATTCATCGATATTGAATGGATCGAGCGCACTTCTAACACTTGTTCCACTTTTGGAAGACCCTGCGTTATGTCCCCAGATCTCGACTTTTCATATATAAATGTAACTAATGTATCTCCTTCATAAAGGATTTCACCATAATCGCCATGAACGGTTGCTCCCGGGGTGGCCAAATAAGGCTTAGCTGATCGTATTACTACGGAATCGGCTTGAACAAAGATAACTTGACCCGATTTTAGGTGTGGTCCGGTTTTGGCTATACACACATTTTCACAAATAAACTGTCCAAGGCTAATTATTGTAGCCGTCTCTTCACAATAATTGTGACGGAGAAAATACCAATTCAAATTGAATGGATTGAAAATAATCTTACTGCATGGGTCGGGATTATAAAATTTCCCACTTTCACTTTCATCCATTGAATAATATTTAATTACTTGAAAAGTCCGTTTGAAATTGTCAGGTTGCAAATAGTTAGTTAACAAGATTTGATTGTGAGTTATTAAGTGGGAAAATAAAAAAAAATTCTCAATTGGGGGGGCTGATCCTAAAGGGCCCAACGAATTCCTAATTGGAATTAGGGGATCCCTTTGATCAATTGATTCTTTTATTCCATTGTGATATTTTAGATCGTTGAATGGACCCATTCGAGAACACTTGGATGATAACAAAATTATCAATGGTTGGAATTCCTTATTTCTATTCAACAATGTATGAATAGTTCCTTGATTTGGGTTAAGGAATTGTTGAATTCTTGTCTTTGAATGGGAATATATGGAGCCAAACGGATTGATATTGATGTAATCTGATCCATTATCAGAGAGCAATCCTGAACCTGAGGGATCATTCCTTTTTCCGATATAAGAAATAGGGGATTTTGCCAAGTCGATTCTTAGGAAATGTCGAATCAAACCATTTATCCTTATTTCAACAAAAGAAGCACGGGCTTCTTCGCCAGAAGAACTTTTTTTGTCTTGGTCCCAATTCAATACTAAACAAGTCCGAACTAATTGAAGAGTTGTGTCATAAATTCCTCGAATCGGTTTGCCCTTTCCATAAAGCATATAATTGATAACTCGAAGTTGCACAATATCCCTTTCCTGCAACATATCGGGAGGGAAAAGTGTTGCTAAATATAGACCGTCCGTTATTTCATATGTGACGACAGGTCGAACAAAAACAAAATGCTTTTTTTTGCTAGGTGTAATCTGTTGGACATAGATCCAATTTTTCATTTTTTTTAATTCCTTGGAATTTCCTTTTCCCCTCCCCGGTGGTATCAAAACGCCGCTATGCCGGGATATCGTATCTATTTTTCCAGGAAAATGTATATCTCCAGAAAATATTTTAAGTTCAATTCTTTTTTTTTTTCTCTCCACCCGGACCAATCCGCCTACCCGGCTTCTTAGATTTAAAGTGATTTGTGTATCTACCCCAATGAGACTATTGTTCCGTACCATTATGGAAGAAGATCCAGGTAAGATATGAACTTCCTCGGGAATGAAAAAAAATAGATCTACTTTCATTTGGTATTTTGGCCTAAATTCCTTGACTCCTCGATACTCAATCGAATCCGGGATTGAATGCATTCCTATAGTCCCATATTTAGTAATTCCCGAACTCTTTCTTCTATACCGAGGATCGTCGAAATAAGAAAGAATACTATTTCTACGGAAAATACCATTTATGGGGAGTTCAGTCGAGATACCCAGAGGGGACATTAGTTCGTTCTCGCACGATTGGAGTGGAATAATAAATCTATTTCTTCGCCTCTTTGACAATAAATCTGAATTCTCGCAGAGAATGGCCGGATAGATGAGATTACAATGAGCAGTACATATGACTTGATTAAGGTGTGAATAATCAGGAATGCTGCCTTTTTTTTTACCATAAAAACCCGAACTAAAGAATTTGTCTCTCTTAGTTACCGAGAGGCTAGAAGTATACCTTTGCTTGACAGAAAGAGAATGCGTGCTCGTTTGATCTTGATCCTTGTGAAGGGAAAGGGAGACTGGACTTGATCTACAGGGCCCTCCTAATAATATCCATAAATGACTTGTTTTTGGTAATAGATGCACATTACCGTATGTAAATTCAGGCGCATGATCGACATCGGTACTCCAGTGCATTTCCCCGTCTGAGTCGGAATAAATATATTTTTGAACCTTCTCTTTAAAATTCAAAGTGGACGTTCCCGCGCGAATCTCAGCAATCACTTGCTCTGATTCTACATATTGATCATTTTGAACTAAAAGAAAACTTTTGGGTGGAATAGTCACATTATGTAGAATATCTTCACTCTCAATAGTTACATACAAGTCTATAGAACATAGAAAGGCAGGATGACCGTGACGTGTACGTGTCGGATGAACCAAATCCTCATTAAATTTTATTTTTCCATTAGAGGGTGCTCTCACATGTTCTGCAGTACCTCCCGTGAATACTCCGCCGGTATGAAAAGTTCTTAATGTTAATTGAGTACCCGGTTCGCCAATCGATTGGCCTGCAATAATACCTACAGCCTCCCCCAACTCAACCAGGTCCCCATGAGTGGGACTCCGCCCATAGCATAATCGACATATCCAAGATGTACTCCTACAGGTAAAGGGAGTTCGAATAGATATTGGTTGTACTCGAAAGGTTATGAATCGATTTACAAGTTCAATCCCGATGTCTTGCTTTTGAGTGGCAATACAACGCGGACCCATATATATATCATCCGCTAATACACGACCAATTAATGTTTGAATAAAGATCCTTTCCGGCATTATCCCATTTCGAGGGCTCACAGAAATACTCCGGGGG